CTTCTTATTATTAATCGCCTAGAATTTGAACAGAAACTAAATCCATTTGATAGAAAAACATGCGCAAAGCAAATGGATTATTTATTGAACTTAATCAATAAATTTGCTGTAAAATCAAGTTTGAATTTTAAAAGACCTTTTTTAGTTCCCGAACACGAACAAGTAAGAATTGATTCAGAAGATAGAATCAAAATTTTCAAATTTTTATTTGATGCAGATACAACTCTTCCCAACGAGAAAACAATAAAAAAAAAATCTATTGCACTAAAAGAAATCCAAAAAAAAGTCCCTCGATGGTCATACAAATTAATTAACAATTTGGAACAACAGGAGGGAGAAAGCGAGGAAAGTGTGGTAGTGGATCATGAGATTCGCTCAAGAAAAGCAAAACGTATAGTTATTTTTACTGATAACCAACGGAATACTGATACTTATAGTAATACCCAAGAAACTAATAATACTGATCAAACAGACCAAGTGGCTTTGATACATTATTCACAACAATCGAATTTTCGTCGAGACATAATCAAAGGCTCTGTGCGTGCTCAAAGACGTAAAATAGTTACTTGGAAATTCTTTGAGGCAGATGCGCATTCCCCCCTCTTTTTGGACCGAATAGAAAAATCCCCCATTTTTTCTTTTGATATTTCCGAACGTATAAACCTAATTTTGAGAAATTTTATGTGGACAAGCACAGAACTCAAAATTTCGGATTCTAAAGAGAAAACCACAGAAGAAAGTGAGAAAAAAAAGGAAGAGGATAAAAAAGAGGAAGCCAAAAGAAAGGAGAAAGTACGTATAGAAATAGCGGAAGCCTGGGATAGTATTTTACTTGCTCAAGTACTAAGAGGTTTTTTGTTAGTAACCCAATCGATTCTTAGAAAATATATTATATTGCCTTCATTGATAATAGTTAAAAATATCGCCCGTATGCTATTGTTTCAATTTCCCGAATGGTCCGAGGATTTTAAAGATTGGAATCGAGAAATGTATGTTAAATGCACCTATAATGGCGTTCAATTATCAGAAAAAGAATTTCCAAAAAACTGGTTAACAGACGGTATTCAGATTAAGATCCTATTTCCTTTTCGTCTGAAACCTTGGCACACATCTAACCCACGAGCCCCTTATAATGATCCAATGAAAAAGAAAGATTCAAAAAATGATTTTTGTTTTTTAACAATTTTTGGAATGGAAGCTGAATTCCCTTTTGATTCTCCCAGAAAACAACTTTCATTTTTTGAACCCATTTTTAAAGAACTCAAAAGAAAAATTAGAAAATTGAAAAAGAAATGCTTTCTAATTCTAAGAATTTTAAAAGAAAAAACAAAATTGTTTGTAAATGTTTTAAAAGAAACAAAAAAATGGGTCATTAAAAGGATTCTTTTTTTAAAAGAAATAAAAAAAGAACTCTCACAAATAAATCCAATTCTATTATTTGGATTGAGAAAAAGAAAAGTATATGAATTGAGTAAAACGAAAAAAGATTCTATAACCAGTAATCTGATGATTGATGAATTGTCCATTGAAACTATACCATCATCCATTGAAACTATACCTCGGAATTGGACAAATTATTCATTGACAGAAAAAAAAATGCAGGATCTAACTGATAGAACAAGCACAATCATAAACCAAATAGAAAAAATTACAAATCAAAAAAAGGGCGGATTTCGAATTCCAGATCCAAATATTCGTTCTAACAAAATAAGTGATGATGATAAAGGGTTGGAATCACAAAAAAATATTTGGCAGATATTAAAAAGAAAAAATGCTCGACTAATACGTAAATTACATTATTTTATGAAATTTTTCATTGAAAGGATATACATAGATATCTTTCTGTGGATCATTAATATTCCTAGGATCAATACACAACCATTTCTTGAATCAATAAAAAAAATTATTAATAAATACATTACCAATAATGAAACAAATCAAGAAAAAATGGATAAAACAAATCAAAGTTTAATTCACTTTATTTCGACTATAAAAAAGGCACTTTATAATACTAATATTAGTAATAAGAATTCAAATACTTTTTGTGACTTATCCCACTTTTCACAAGCCTATGTATTTTACAAACTCTCACAAACCCAATTTATTCCTTTTTATTTTTATAAGTTAAAATCTGTCTTTCAATGTAATGGAGCAGCCCCCTTTATTAAGAATGAAATAAAGGATTATTTTATTGGAACACAAGAACTTTTTCATTCTCAATTAAGACATAAGAATCGTCAGAATTCTGGAATAAATCAATGGACAAATTGGTTAAGGAATCATTATCAATATGATATATCTCAGATTAGATGGTCTAGACTAGTACCACAAAAATGGCGAAATCGATTCAATCAACACTGTATGAATCAAAATAAGGATTTATGCAACTCCTCTAAAAAAACAAAATTTATTCACTACGAAAAACAAAATAATTTTGAAACGGCTTCATTACTAAACGAAAAAGAGAATTTTAAAAAACAATATAGATATGATCGGTTAGCATATAAATCTATTAATTCTGAAGATACGAAGTACTCTTCAATTTATGAATCGCCATTACACGTAAAAAATAACCAAGAAGTTTTTTCGAATTCCAACACAAATAAACGAAAATCTTTTTATATGATGGAAGGTATTCCTATTATCCCTATCAATAAGGATCTAGTACAAGATGATATTAGAGATATGGAGAAAAATCTGGATAGAAAATATTTTGATTGGAGAATTCTCGATTTTTGTCTTAGAACGAAAATCGATAGCGAGGCTTGGATCAATATTGATACTGACCCAAACAGTAATAAAAAATCTACTAAGGCTAAGCTTAATAATTATCAAATAATTGATAAAATCAAAAAGAAAAATCTTTTTTATCTCACAATTCATCAAGATCAAGAAATCAACTTATCCAATCAAAAACGTTTTTTTGATTGGATGGGAATGAATGAAGAAATACTAAATCGTCCCATATCAAATCTTGAACGTTGGTTCTTCCCAGAATTTTTGATATTTTATAATTTGTATAAAACAAAACCGTGGGTTATACCAATAAAATTACTTCTTTTAGATTCTAATATAAATGAAAACGCTACTGATATTGAAAACAAAAGCATCGCTGGAAATAAAAAAAAGGATCCTTTTATATCAATATCCTCCAGTGAAAAAAAATCTCTTGAATTAAAAAAACGAAATAAAGGGCAAAAAGAATCCGCCGCGGACCAAGCAAACTTTGAATCTGCTCTTTCAAACCAAGAAAAAGATGTTGAAGAAGATTATACGGGCTCGGACATGAAAAAACATAAAAATAAAAAGCAATACAAGAACAATACAAAAGCGGAGTTTGATTTCTTACTAAAAAGGTATTTTCTTTTTCAATTGCGATGGGATGATATTTTAAATAAAAAAATAATTAATAACATCAAAGTATATTGTCTCCTGCTTAGACTGATAAATCCACGAGAAATAACTATATCCTCTATTCAAAGGGGAGAAATGAGTCTTGATATTCTGATGATTCAGAAAAATTTAACTCTTACAGAATTGATCAAAAGAGGAATTTTGATTATTGAACCAATTCGTCTATCTATAAAAAATGATGGGCAATTTATTATGTCTCAAACCATTGGTATTTCGTTGGTTCATCAAAGTAAACACAAAATTAATCAAAAATACCGAGAAAAAACTCATGTTGATAAGAATTCTGATGAAGTCATTACCAAATATAAAAAGATGACTGGAAATAGGGATAAAAATCATTATGATTTGTTTGTTCCTGAAAATCTTTTATCACCTAGACTTCGGAGAGAATTTCGAATTCTAATTTGTTTCAATTCTAGGAATAGAAATGATATGCATAAAAATTCAGCATTGGGGAATGGGAATAAGGTAAACATTCAGGTTTTGGATAAAAGCAAAGGATATCAAAAGAAACTTATTAAATTAAAGTTATTTCTGTGGCCCAATTATCGATTAGAAGATTTAGCTTGTATGAATCGTTATTGGTTTGATAGCAATAACGGCAGTCGTTTCGGTATGGTAAGGATACATATGTATCCGCGATTGAAAATTCATTACTAGTATATTTTTGCTATCTTTCCCATATCGTAGCGGGTCTATGACGACAAAGAGGTGCACACATTCATTGTCTTACATTCCGTTCTGATACATGATACTAATTCAATGACATATCAATTCGATCTCGAAATGAATCAATAAAATCTTCTGATTTTAGGACTAAGTTTTTATCTTTTTTGAGTACGGAAAACAACCATGCTTTTGTATACCTTTTCAAATCGAATTTTTAAATTTAAATCGGATTGATTTTAATTTGATTTAATAAAATTCGAAATTAGAACAAAATTAAGATTATTGTCTATACCAAACTAAAACAAGTGACATTATTATTACTGATCAATAAAGATATCTATCAATAAAAATATCTTAAAAAAAGAAGGGGGTTTCATTTTATGGTAAAAAATTCATTCATCTCAGTTATTTCACAAGAAGAAAAAGAAGAAAACAGGGGTTCTGTTGAATTTCAAATATTTAGTTTCACCAATAGGATACGAAGACTTACTTCACATTTACAATTACACAAAAAAGACTATTTATCTCAGAGAGGTCTACGTAAAATTCTGGGAAAACGCCAACGACTGCTATCTTATTTGTCAAAGAAAAATAGAATAGGTTATAAAGAATTAATTAATCGGTTGGATATTCGGGAATCAAAAACTCGTTAATTTGAAGAAGCATTTTGAATTATTTGATTTATTAGATCTTGAATTTGAATGAACTTTTTTTCGTTTTCAACAATTCATGAAAGAATGAATTAAGGAAAAACCTATGAATATACCAGCTCCAAGAAAAGACCTCATGGTAGTCAATATGGGTCCCCACCATCCATCAATGCATGGTGTTCTTCGACTTATCATTACTCTAGATGGTGAAGATGTTATTGACTGTGAACCAATATTGGGTTATTTACACCGAGGGATGGAAAAAATTGCGGAAAACCGAACAATTATACAATATTTACCTTATGTAACACGTTGGGATTATTTAGCTACTATGTTCACAGAAGCAATAACGGTAAATGGACCGGAACAGCTGGGAAATATTCAAGTACCTAAAAGAGCCAGCTATATCAGAATAATTATGTTGGAGTTGAGTCGTATAGCTTCTCATCTGTTATGGCTCGGCCCTTTTATGGCGGATATTGGTGCCCAGACTCCCTTTTTCTATATTTTCAGAGAAAGAGAATTAGTATATGATCTATTCGAAGCTGCCACCGGTATGAGAATGATGCATAATTATTTTCGGATCGGGGGGGTAGCGGCTGATCTCCCTCATGGCTGGATAGATAAATGTTTGGATTTCTGCGATTATTTTTTAATAAGGATTGCTGAATATCAACAACTTATTACACGCAATCCTATTTTTTTAGAACGAGTCGAGGGGGTAGGCATTATTGGTCGAGAGGAAGTAATAAATTGGGGTTTATCGGGACCAATGCTGCGAGCGTCCGGAATACAATGGGATCTTCGTAAAGTTGATCAGTATGAGTGTTATGACGAATTTGATTGGGAAGTACAGTGGCAAAAAGAAGGGGATTCGTTGGCTCGTTATCTAGTCCGAATTGGTGAAATGGTGGAATCCATAAAAATTATTCAACAGGCTCTCGAAGGAATTCCGGGGGGGCCATATGAGAATTTAGAAACCCGATATTTTGATAGAGAAAGGAATCCAGAATGGAATGATTTTGAATATCGCTTTATTAGTAAAAAACCTTCTCCTACATTTGAATTGCCGAAACAAGAACTTTATGTGAGAGTCGAAGCTCCAAAAGGAGAGTTGGGGGTTTTTCTGATAGGGGATCGGAGTGGTTTTCCTTGGAGATGGAAAATTCGACCGCCGGGTTTTATCAATTTGCAAATTCTTCCTCAGTTAGTTAAAAGAATGAAATTGGCTGATATTATGACAATACTAGGTAGTATAGATATCATTATGGGAGAAGTTGATCGTTGAAATGATAATTGATACACCAGAAGTACAAGATATCGATTCTTTTTCTAGATTGGAATTTTTAAAAGGGGTCTATGGAATTATATGGTTACTTATTCCTATTTTGACTCTTGTATTGGGAATCACAATAGGCGTACTGGTAATTGTATGGTTAGAAAGAGAAATATCCGCGGGAATACAACAACGTATTGGACCTGAATACGCCGGTCCTTTGGGAGTTCTTCAAGCTCTAGCAGATGGGACAAAACTTCTTTTCAAAGAAAATCTTTTTCCATCTAGAGGGGATACTCGTTTATTCAGTATCGGTCCATCCATAGCAGTGATATCAATTTTAGTAAGCTATTTAGTAGTTCCGTTTGGTTATCGCCTTGTTTTAGCGGATCTCAATATTGGTGTTTTTTTATGGATTGCTATTTCAAGTATTGCTCCCATTGGACTTCTTATGTCAGGATACGGGTCAAATAATAAATATTCCTTTTTAGGTGGTCTACGAGCTGCTGCTCAATCGATTAGTTATGAAATACCATTAACTTTATGTGTGTTATCAATATCTCTACGTGCGATTCGTTGATATATAGACATAAACTTTTCTCTATTCTTCCTTTCTAGGAAAGCGGTGGAATGAATTGAGTAAAGTTAGATATCTTCATTTTTTTTATTCATTATTCGGATTGAAGAATTAAATCAAATAGTTATATGAGTGAAAGAAAACAGCTTATATTATATATAATATATAAATTAGATAATTTAGAATATATAAATTCGCAGTAAAAATATTGAGTCTCATTTTCCATGTATAAGAAAGAGTTAAGCGGAAATAAACATAAACATAAGAAACCGTTTACCCCAAGATTGGTTAATTAGTCATCCTGACTTGAAGCGGGCTCAAAAGATCCACCGTATTGCGTTTTCACTATCATTTGTATGTATTAAGATACATGTATTATCATAACGGGGGGTTGAACAAAAACGAGTGGATGGTTAGAAACACCAAGATATGTAACGGATTTGTAATGGAAATGGAATTTTTGTAAATTATCCAAAAGGACATTTTTACATAATATACAAACAAAGAATACTAATTGGGGCTTAAAGTTGGTAGAAATTATTAGGCAGTACTCCCCAAGGCACGATTCCAATCCAGAGTATGCTCCTATCCACCGATTAAATACATAACTATTGGGAACGAAAAAATCCTTTATTTTGTAAGCCCCCCTTTTTTCAGAAATAGAAAGAAGAATAGGAATGAAAAAAAAAAAAAAAAGAGAAAGAAACCCAATTCCAATAAAAAAATATCTTTTTTCTCCTTTTCCATATCCATATTCATATATAGAATATGTATCATAATTCATGAATTAATATGGAATTCTTTTTCATAAGTAAAAACGACGGGCTAGTTATATTTCTACAAGAAGTATTTTATTGAAAAATTAAGTTATTACTCAACAAAGAAGAATTGAAATTATTAAAGAAGGGGTGAGA